CAATCTCCTATCTCCCCATGAATCGTATGTTTGAAACAGTGGGGACAGAATTTTCTCAATTTTAATTGACGAGACGTATTGTGTCGATTCTTTTGAGTAATATATCTGGAAATGCCTGGTGATTCTTTTTTTTTCTTTTTATTATTAGCACCATTTCGAACACAGCTCGTACATTCCAAAACAACCCTTACTCGGGCTTTTTTCGCCTTAGCCATAAACCTCCTTGTGGTTTTTTGATTCATCCAACTCCTCCCTCTTTCCGAACCAAAGCAAAGAAACGAAAAAAAGAAGTTCTTGCCTCGAAATGGAATTATGAAAGATTTCGTTGCAATCAATAGAGTCATATTAAATAATACGTAATACAAGGATTTATAACTCTCTTTCTGCAGTCCAACATCTCGTTTCAATATCCTATACAACAATTTCCCCTCAGGACGTTTTGGTTCACTCTTTCACTCTATTTCTATTATTAAGAAAAGGGGAATCGGAAGCCGAGTTCTCCTTGGACTGAGCCCACCCCTTACTTTCTCTTATCTTACCCCCGGCTCCCATTCTCTTCTATTTCTTTAATAAAGGAGTGGGAGGGGGATTAGTCACAGATCTTTGACTGTGGTTGTATCTCTAATCTTCTGCATCCCTTCCCATATCAATTAAAAAAAGGGGAATGTGAGCGCATCTGGAAAGAAACGATTAATCTCTATCAATAGACCTGCCAAAGCCCCGAACCATAGAGTGCTTAGTACCGGCGCCGCAGAGAGATATGTTTTTAGATCTCGCATTTCAAATCCTCCCTCTTCCTTATTATAAAACATAAAGATAATACATATATGATTGAATGTATAGAGTTAAGGACTGCTTTAATTTCGACGAAAATTCATAATTCAAATTGCAATGTACAATTATTTGGTAAATAAGATTGGGACTTTTCTAAAACGGAAAGCAAAGAGATGCCCCCTCCGCCTGAACGGAAGATTTCAAACAACTTTTCTTTATGACTCTTTAATGTAGATAAACCTTTCCTTTTTCTATAATTCTATATAATATAATTATTAGAATAGAATTCTTATCTTATATATTTATATATGTATATCATATATGTATATGTTATGTATATGTCTTGTATGATACCGAGAAAAAAAAGAAACGGAAAGATCAATTGTCTATATTAATAGAGGAAATAAGGGTATGAAAAATAATAAAGGAATTTCACACTGTAGACCAATTGAAAGAAAGGGATGTAGCGCAGCTTGGTAGCGCGTTTGTTTTGGGTACAAAATGTCACGGGTTCAAATCCTGTCATCCCTAAATACTGCCCCCCTGAGCAGTAACGAGAGATCCGTTGAGGTCGATTCAAATTGGGCATACAGAATTTAGAATTTTATGGTATAATATATGATAGATAGAAAAAAAGTATTCGGCTTACAAAAAGAAGGAATCTTGTCTTATCTATTTTGAAAAAAAAAAGCGCCCTTAGTTCAGTTCGGTAGAACGCGGGTCTCCAAAACCCGATGTCGTAGGTTCAAATCCTACAGAGCGCGATTTCATTCTTCGTGCATCACGTCAAAAAAATTTAGACCGAAATTTTTTGAAGAGGAATCTGAACTTGACCTCCCCTTTACCTCAAAGGAGGAGGTCAGTCAAAAAAAGAAATGCTAATTAATCAAAGATCCGACTGATCGCCACGTCTGTATTGTAAATATGCAGTTACAAATAATCCAGCCAAAGTAATAGGAATTAGGCCCAAAACGATTCCAAATAGAAAAATTTCAATCATTTCCATTTCGTTGAAGAGGAAAAAAGAGAGGTAATATACATCTCGAAATATGAATCCATATTACCCATTAATCTCAACGATCAATAATAATAATTTAGCTACAAACTCTTAATTTCAAATAAGTCGTATCTTGCTCAGACCAATAAAAAGAGCTGCGGTTATAGTTAAAGCCACTAGTAGAAAACCGAAATAACTAGTTATAGTAGACATGAAAGAACTAAATGAAATATGTTTTTTTCTACATATACATATGTTTAGAAAGCATTTTCTTAAGTTTCGTTTTGGAAAGAAAGATAGGAGGATAAGCCAAAATACCAATTGGAAGAATAAGTTCGATTGGTATTTTTTTATTCATTAATCATTCTAGTTGTTGCTAACAACAATAGACTAGAAAAGGTAGAAAAAGAAATCAATTAAGCATCTGCCCACCCATTCCGTACCGTAATTCCGAACCAAGAGATTTCATATTTATTTAATAACAACTCTTGAATAAACTTAAATAAACTTGCGTAAACTAATATTCAAATTGAATCAAAAATGGAATAAAAAAAGGATTACAAGAACCTCGATACATTATAGATTACTGGAACCCCAACCGTGAGGTTTATACTTTATCCAATCTCCTGCTTCTAGTTAATGGGGGAGCCCTTGACAACGACAACTACCGGGATTGGGGGGATTTTCTATTGAAGGATACACGATTTTACACCGACAGGCAATAAGAAA